TTATGATTAATTTCTTAAAGAGTTTCAGTTACGTGAATTCTGAATCCTGGGATGGTGCAGATGCCAAAGACGATGAATTAAGTTCTTTTTCTTTTTTTCTATTTTTGCTCATACCACCGATAATGATTGCTAACTCACAAATTTTTAATTAAATTTTTCGATTCTTGGCACTAGTATTTTTATCTATCTCTTTAAATTTTTTTATTGAAACTTAGGGAAGTACTTTAGAAACGTATGTATAAAAAAACATCTTTTATTGAGTCCCTTCATGCCTACTATAACTAGTTATTTCGGTTTTCTACTAGCAGCTTTAACTATAACCTCAGTTCTATTTATTGGTCTAAGCAAAATACGACTTATTTGAAATTAATTGAATGAAGATTTTTTTATAAAAAAGGATTTCTATGGTATTTCATATGTTCGATAGTTCCTTACCGTGTTAATTATCCAAGTTTGGTCATTGAGATTCATGGGCAATACAGATTAAAAGCTAGGAATAGATAGTACCTCTCTTTTCTCCCTTTCAAAAATTAAAATAAAAGAAAATTGAAATGATTGAAGTTTCTTTATTTGGAATCGTCTTAGGTCTAATTCCTATTACTTTGGCTGGATTATTCGTAACTGCTTATTTACAATACAGACGTGGTGATCAGTTGGACTTTTGATTAATTCACATCTCTTTTTTTTTTACTGACCTCCTTCTTGCTTTCATATGCGGGAGGTCTAATTCAGATTGCTGCTCAATTATTTGCGAATAGTGGAATTTTGACACAATCTAATAAACAAGAGTGACATCACGCTCTGTAGGATTTGAACCTACGACATTGGGTTTTGGAGACCCACGTTCTACCGAACTGAACTAAGAGCGCTTTTCTTGTTTTTTATAAAAAACGAAAAGGCTAGAAAGAGGACATTCTTTAACCCGAATCAATTTTGTACGTATATACTATATCATAGTATATCATAAATTTTACAATTATATGTATGTCCAATTTTATTAAAAAAAGATAGATCTAAAATAGATCCCTCGTTACTGCTCTTCTGAGCAGTAATAGGTAGGGATGACAGGATTTGAACCCGTGACATTTTGTACCCAAAACAAACGCGCTACCAAGCTGCGCTACATCCCTTTCAATTGGTTTACAGTGTCATTGTAGAGAATTCCGGTCTTGTTTTCCACATCCTTCTTTTTTTTTTATCTCATATCAGATAACAAACATATATATAATAAAAAAAAAATGACTTTTTTTTTCGGAAAATTCTATCAATTTAAATTTTACATAAAAAGGCGTTTCTATTTGAAAATGGAATCTATAAGATCATTCTAGTAGACAATATTTCAATTCTAATTTTGAAAATGGGGGGGGGGTTACGTATACAAATACAAGAACTTCTTAACTACATGTACATCTGTAGTTATATATATTACTATATATAATGTAATACAATAAAGAAGAAAGAAGGAGGATTTCAAATGCGAGATCTAAAAACATATCTTTCCGTAGCACCGGTACTAAGTACTCTATGGTTCGGTTCGTTAGCAGGTTTATTAATAGAGATTAATCGTTTATTTCCAGATGCATTAACATTTCCCTTTTTTTAATTCTAGTTATTAACATCAGAAAGGGAAAAAAAATTTAGAGATACGATCAACGATCGGGGACTAACCCCCTTTTTGCTAATTCATTCTAAAAAATGAATTAGAAAAAAAGGGGGGGCGAAAGGTCATAAAAACGAGGGTTCAGGATCCAATTAAATTAGTAATAGAACAAAAAAAGTGTTGCTAGGGAAAGAGTATCCTACGAGATACTTAAAAAAAAATACTGTACAAAGATTTTAAATATAGTTTTCAAAAAATCATTGTATTGCTTATTATTTTATTTTGATTTAATTACTAATTAATATTAATTGCAACAAAATATTTCAGAAAATTTTTTTAGTTAACAGCTTCTATTTTTTTGGTTCTTGTTCTTTATGGATCCTAAAATGAAAATAGAAGATTGGAATGAATCATAAATCCAAAGGAGGTTTCATGGCCAAAGGTAAAGATGTTCGAGTAACAATTATTTTGGAATGTACCAGTTGTGTTCGAAATGGTATTAAGAAGGAATCGGCGGGAATTTCCAGATATATTACTCAAAAGAATCGGCATAACACCCCTAGTCGATTGGAATTGAGAAAATTCTGTCCCTATTGTTATAAACATACAATTCACGGGGAAATCAAGAAATAGATCAAATTGAGTGCTTGTATGTCAACTTTTTTTTTTTTTAGAACAGGAATAATGATAGTCTCTACGTATTATTACATATATATAAATATAAACAAATAAATCAATAGAAAGAAATCGAATCCTATATTGTTAATTCTATATAGAAACTCTATCCTATATAGAAATAGAAATCATTTTTATTTTGATCCAATCAAAATAGGATTTTAGAGGTAAGGAATAAAAAAATTATGAATAAATCTAAGCGACCTTTTACTAAATCCAAGCGATCTTTTCGTAGGCGTTTGCCCCCGATCCAATCGGGGGATCGAATTGATTATAGAAACATGAGTTTAATTAGTCGATTTATTAGTGAACAAGGAAAAATATTATCTAGACGGGTGAATAGAGTAACTTTAAAACAACAACGATTAATTACTATTGCTATAAAACAAGCTCGTATTTTATCTTTGTTACCTTTTCTTAATAATCAGAAACAATTTGAAAGAAGTGAGTCGACCCCTAGAACTACTAGCCTTAGAACCAGAAAAAAATAGATTTATTCTTCAATTGAATAACAATTCCAACCTAAAGGAATTCAAAAAGAGGTTAATATTTTGTTCGACAAATCTAATCAAGAATCAAAATTTGATTGTTACGTCTGTATCTGTCATAAAAAAAACGAAAAGAATCGTCGAAAAGAAAAAGAATAACTCTTTTTTTAGCGACTATATACCCTCGTTTTGTTTTGACGACTTTTTTTATAATACTAATTTCTACTCTACCCTCCCCGAGCTTATTCTCCTTAGAACTCTATTTCAAATATTTTAGTGGATTTCTTCCAATCCCCTCATTTTTTGATCTCATTCGAAATCGTATAAAGACAACTCCTATTTAATAGAGCTATTTGTGCAAGTATTTTTCGATTAAGAAGTAGTTGGTTCTTGTACAGATTGTGTATGAATCGGTTATAACTATGGAATACCCCCGCTTCGTGAATTACGGCGTTTATTCGAGTGATCCATAAACGACGAAAATCTCTTTTTCTTTTACCCCTATCTCGATGAGCCGAAACTAAAGCTCTTATTCTCTGTTGAGTCATAGTTCGTGTAAGTCGTGAATGAGCCCCTCGAAAGCTTGATGCAAATAAACGAAGTTTTGTTCTACGCCTCCGAGCTATATATCCGCGTTTAATTCTAGTCATTGAATAAATCAAACTTTGATGAATAACTAATTCTTTTTTTAATTATTCTTTTCCCCTTTACTAGTCATTAATAACCAAACGAATTATTCCAATGTATAAAAAAAATTCCAATGGCTTTTGCTACTCTAACCTTCCCCACCACTATTTTTTGATAGGTATTTTCCTTTGCTTTGAAAGGATAAATTGCCTTGATACGTGATATAAAAAAATAGAATAACTAAAAAAAGTAGTAAATAGAAATGGATAAATAGTGGGTTCCATCGTTTCTATGGTTACTTCTAAAACGGTGAGGTCCTCTCTATACACCGGAGCTCCTTCTTTTAATTAATCAATACTATTGGTAACTTGTACAATTCACATTCTTTGGCTCTACCCCATTAATATGCTAGTAATAGGTCTTTCACAACGAGATCCACTTTATACAGTAACGGTATTTCATTTTTAAATTGATTTGGTCGTTTACCCTGTTAGTCCGTTTTTTCTTTCAAGAGTGGAATCTTTTTAATAAAAAATGGAATTTCCCCCGCTTAATGGATAACCATTTGTTATCATTGGGGGTTTTCTAAAAAATGGAGTTGATTGGATTTGCACCAATGTAAACCATAAATTTCAGACACAATAGAAGATATGAATGATCTATCTTTTTTAAATAATGGATAGAGTTCCTCGATTCTATTTTATTCACAGGTACTGATCCTTGATATTTCAAAAAGAATTTCCTTTTTGTGTTTCAGTCTATGATCTAAACGAGTCGCACATACACCCGAGTACATGTTCCTCGTCGCTGAGGGCATCCCCGAAGCGCTGGGGATTTCGTGACATTTCGGATTGGCTGTCTTGTATTTCTAATAAGTTGTTTAATGGTTGGCATACGGAATCATATAAATAATGGGCTGGTTTAGATGGGTTCTAACCGGCTAATTCTGAATTACTTCTCTTCAAGATTCTCTTCAATATTAAAAAAAATATATTGAAGAGAATCTGAAACTAACCCTTTAATCTAAAAAGATATAAAATTAGCAATTGTAGATTTGCATGAAATCGCTCCTATTTTTTTATTGAACCGCTACAAGATCAACAATTCCATGAGCTTGGGCTTCTGTTGCTGACATAAAAACATCCCTTTCCATGTCTTCGGATACAACCCATATAGGTTTGCCCGTTCTTTGTACATAAACCCTTGTTATGGTTTCGCGAAGTTTTAGTAGTTCTTCCGCTTCCAAGATAAATTCTCCCGTTTGTGCCTCATAAAACGAACTAGCGGGTTGATGGATCATTACCCTGATGATATAATAGAAAAGGTTCTTCTATTTCGCAGAATGAGACGAGATAACCAAAAAACAGAGAAATTTGAATAACCGTACAGGCTTTTTTTGTGCATTGCATACGGCTCCACAATGGAATTTACGTTTTGACCCTTCCTTTCGGCGAAAGAAAACAAAATATAGGTTGTATTATACGCGGATCCATAAATGATCCAATTACCATCCTTCTTTTTTGTAGGAGTTACAAAAATACTATGATGGTTCCGTTGCTTTATATATCATTTTTTTTATCCGTCTATGATTCAGCAATCCCAAAGTTTCTTTTTTTTTTTATTTTGTAAATAAGCTTCCGGTGTGAAAACAAAGTTTGTGACGCTGAGATGTGCCCGAATAGGGAAGATAGCATTTGAAATACCCCTTCCTTATCTCATACTACTCTTTCAATATATAATCTCATTTTTTAATCTAAAAAATTTCATATCGAATTCGAAGTGCCATGCTATTATTACTTAACTAATTCATATTTCCGATGGCGAAGGCATAGTATTTTTTCTCGAAAATAAAAAAACTCATTGGCGCCAAGCGTGAGGGAATGCTATACGTTTGGTAATTGCTCCTCCGACTAGGATAAAGGATGCTATTGAAGCGGCCAATCCCATGCATATTGTCTGTACATCGGGTCGTACAAATTGCATAGTATCATAAATAGCCATTCCAGATATTACCCATCCACCAGGAGAGTTTATAAACAAATAAAGATCTTTGGTATCCTTTTCTATACTGAGATATATCATAAGACTAATAAGTTGATTCGAGATTTCGGTATCAACCTCTTGGCCTAAAAAAAATAATCTTTCTCGATAAAGTCGGTTGATTAGGATAAAATTTTATTCCTTAGGAGCCGTACAGGCACCTTTTGATGCATACGGTTCAACAAAAATTGTTCAAAAATCAATGTGTCGATTCTAACCCCCCCGTTTTTTCAGAGAAGGCTTTTCTTTCTAACTTATAAGGGAAGGGCTTGCTCCCCTTTTTAAAGTAAAAGAAAAAATAAGTTTTGGCCCCTTTTATTAGATATTATAATCCTATAATAAAATAATAAAACGATTGATTAGGCCCGTCAGACTAACTGGATTCATTGATATTTTTTTTCATCGAGATTCAGTTGAAATAGCGATGGTTTTTTCTTGTTCCTGAATGGGCTTCTTTCTTTTTTATTCCATTTTTTAGGTTTATGCTCTACTCCGAGTAAAAGGAAAAATTTGCCCGATTTTGATTTGCACATATAGGACAAATGAACCAAATACCGCGTCTTTTTTTTACTACTCCTTCTTTTTTTTTTATTCATTTCTTTCACATGTCTTCTGTCAAATAGTCAACAAATTTTTCATTATATTATTTGATTTGATCAACAGTTTTAGATCACCCGGTTTCAATTTTTTTATTTTTTAATAGAATTTTTGATCATAATTTTTCATATCATATTAAGTAGTAATTATAAAAATATTATATATTAATTATCAATTGGGTTTTTGCTAAACGGAGTCTGGATACTTAATTTTATTAGTCCGATCACGTAAACCATAAAAAAATTTTGATAATCTAATATCAATCTAAATACTCCCTGCATTTAATTCCACTTTATTTTTTGCGCTTCGCGTTACAAATTTTTGATAATTCAATCAATCTTTTTGGGCGAAACAGAGGATATCTCGATCGAGGGAGAAAACGGGGAAATCCCATATAGCCCAATATATCTGACAAGTCGCACTATATGTCAACCCAAGATGTATCTCCTTCTCCAGGACTTCGAAAAGGTACTTTTGGAACGCCAATAGGCATGAAATGAAAAAAAAAGAGAATGAAGTTCTCTATTTCACTTTGATGTGGAAACGTAAGACTGGGGTTTTATTTTTTGAATAATATTATCCTTTTTTCCTACTTTATTAATATTAATCATATTTAAATATTAATATTAATCATATTAAAATTAATCATATTTAATAGATAAGTTGAATAAGCTAAAATAAAATATAAACTAAAAGTAAAGTAAGAGAGAATGAATAAAAAATAAAGGAAACTTTTTACGAACGGGCTTCTGAATGGTGAACAACAATAGCTATCTTGGTTCATATAAAATAGGATTCACCCCCATTGCGTATTGGTACTTATCGGATATAGAATAGATCCGCTTCCCTTTTTTCCTATGAATCAAATTGTTCTATTATTACTAACAGAATAGAACAAATAGTAATCCTTTCTCCGAAATAATTACCTAAAAAGGGGGGTCCGTAACATAGTTTTTTCCAATGCAATAAAGTTACATAGTGTCTATTTTTCGTTGATAAAGGGGTATTTCCATGGGTTTGCCTTGGTATCGTGTTCATACTGTTGTATTGAATGATCCTGGTCGTTTGCTTTCGGTTCATATAATGCATACTGCTCTGGTTGCTGGTTGGGCCGGTTCTATGGCTCTATATGAATTAGCAGTTTTTGATCCCTCCGACCCTGTTCTTGATCCAATGTGGAGACAAGGTATGTTCGTTATACCTTTCATGACTCGTTTAGGAATAACCAATTCATGGGGCGGTTGGAATATTACAGGAGGGACTATAACGAATCCGGGTCTTTGGAGTTACGAAGGGGTAGCCGCAGCACATATCGTGTTTTCTGGCTTGTGCTTCTTGGCAGCTATTTGGCATTGGGTATATTGGGATCTAGAAATTTTTTGTGATGAACGTACAGGAAAACCTTCTTTGGATTTGCCCAAGATTTTTGGAATTCATTTATTTCTTTCAGGAGTGGCTTGCTTTGGTTTTGGCGCATTTCATGTAACAGGATTATATGGTCCTGGAATATGGGTATCCGACCCTTATGGACTAACCGGAAAGGTCCAACCCGTAAATCCGGCGTGGGGCGTGGAGGGTTTTGACCCTTTTGTTCCGGGCGGAATAGCCTCTCATCATATTGCAGCAGGGACGTTGGGTATATTAGCGGGCTTATTCCATCTTAGTGTTCGTCCGCCTCAACGTCTATACAAAGGATTACGTATGGGAAATATTGAAACCGTCCTTTCCAGTAGTATTGCTGCTGTCTTTTTTGCAGCTTTTGTTGTTGCTGGAACTATGTGGTATGGTTCTGCAACTACTCCCATCGAATTATTTGGTCCTACTCGTTATCAATGGGATCAGGGATACTTTCAACAAGAAATATATCGAAGAGTTAGTGCTGGACTAGCCGAAAATCAAAGTGTATCAGAAGCTTGGTCTAAAATTCCTGAAAAATTAGCTTTTTATGATTATATTGGTAATAATCCAGCAAAAGGGGGGTTATTCCGAGCGGGTTCAATGGACAATGGGGATGGAATAGCTGTTGGATGGTTAGGACACCCTGTCTTTAGAAATAAAGAAGGGCGTGAACTTTTTGTACGCCGTATGCCTACTTTTTTTGAAACATTTCCGGTTGTTTTGGTAGACGGAGACGGAATTGTTAGAGCTGACGTCCCGTTTAGAAGGGCAGAATCAAAATATAGTGTCGAACAAGTAGGTGTAACTGTTGAGTTTTATGGTGGTGAACTCAATGGAGTGAGTTATAGTGATCCAGCAACTGTGAAAAAATATGCTAGACGGGCTCAATTGGGTGAGATTTTTGAATTAGATCGTGCTACTTTGAAATCCGATGGTGTTTTTCGTAGCAGTCCAAGAGGTTGGTTTACTTTTGGGCATGCTTCGTTTGCTCTACTTTTCTTCTTTGGACACATTTGGCATGGTTCTAGAACCCTCTTCAGAGATGTTTTTGCTGGTATTGATCCAGATTTGGATGCTCAGGTGGAATTTGGGGCATTCCAAAAACTTGGGGATCCAACTACAAAAAGACAAGCAGTCTGATGCAACATTGCTTTTTTCTTTTAGTTTCTGTTTGCGATTTTATTTAATAGGTAGGGTACTGTAGGAATCTTGATTTAAATTGCTGCCGTTTTTTTGACTCTTTTTTGTTCTTTACCCGGAGGGATACTCCTAAGTAAACATAAACAAAACAGGTATGAAAGCTATAATTGTAAACCACGATCAAATTTATGGAAGCATTGGTTTATACATTTCTCTTAGTATCGACTTTAGGGATCATTTTTTTCGCTATTTTTTTTCGGGAACCGCCTAAAATTTCAACTAAAAAATGAAATAATTTTTCATTATCTTCATTGACGTAATCAGCCTCCAAATATTTGGAGGCTGATTACGTCAACTAGTCCCCGTGTTCCTCGAATGGATCTCTTAGTTGTTGAGAGGGTTGCCCAAAGGCAGTATATAGAGCATACCCAGTAAAACTTACAAGTAACCCAGATATAAAGATGGCGACTAGAGTTGCTGTTTCCATTATTATAATAGAATTGAAAGACCACAATGGATCTATGCTAAGATCGTTTATTTACAACGGAATGGTATACAAAGTCAACAGCTCGTAATGAATACAAAATAAGATTTATGGCTACACAAACTGTTGAAGATAGTTCTAGATCTGGTCCAAGAAGCACTACTGTAGGGAAGTTATTGAAACCGTTGAATTCCGAATATGGTAAAGTAGCTCCTGGATGGGGAACGACCCCTTTGATGGGTGTTGCAATGGCGCTATTTGCGGTATTCCTATCTATTATTTTGGAGATTTATAATTCTTCTGTTCTACTAGATGGAATTTCAGTGAATTAGACTGAGAAGAATCTTGAAGTTCTAGCTTTTCGTTCGATACAAAAAAGTCAAGTATGTAGATCTAAAATTTTTAGCCTATTCTCCTTTGGTAGTTCGACCGCGAAATTTTTTTCTGCATTGTATATTTCCGGAATATGAGTGTGTGACTTGTTAGAATTGACCCGATGGATAGTACAGAGAATGGGTTCTGTCATCTTTATCAAGATGGTTTTACTTCGTCGGATATTCATTCGAGTATCTGGAGCACGAAATAGATCAAATAGATCACAAAGTTTTCGAACTATGATTCATACTTAATACTTAGACCTCGTAGCCGGATTTCTTTCCGTTCTATCTTATAAACTTTAATAAATCAAACTATTTTTCTGCTTTTAAACTCTTAGTTAGATCAAAGGACAAACGCTTCTTTGTATTTTATGTTTTTAATCATTATAGCTATTTTTTTGATTGAATAAGTGATGATCCAATGGTTCTCACTCAGTGAACTTTGGACTTTGAAGGTTTCATTGAATTATCGTGGTTCTCGTATGAATCTGAGGTTTCAATTAATTAGTTAAGTAGGGTCTTAACAAGAGAATTCCTATCAATAATAAAGAAAACAAGAAGAAATCCGCATTTC